ATAAAAAATGAGAAATTTGAAAATGTTGTTAGAAATGAAAAACAACCAAAAAGTAAATTAATATAAAAATAAAAATCAATACAAAAAATACATACAATAAGAGATAAGACGAGATTCGACCACCTCCTAAATATTTAATACTTTCTGCTACAAAAAAATTAAGAATACCCACCCCATTTGTAATTCCATCAATTACCCGTCGATCAAAAAAATAAGTTAATTCCGCTAATGCTCTTATACCCCCAATTAAGGATATTCTATAAAAAGCATCTATGTAACCACGATTGTATGACCAATCGTATATTATATTTATAATTTTTTCAAAAAAAAAATTATTAGTAAAATTTTTAACCAATGAATTACGAAAGTTCAAATTTTGTAAAGATGAATAAGCGGGCTTATAGAAGAAAGACGCTATAAATATTCCGAAGTAAGCTATACTGACTGAAAAGGTTGCATTTTTAACAAATTCATACCAATTCACAGAATTTTTTGAACTTTGATCTAAAAAGTTTATCGGGGGAGTTAACCATTTGTCTAATATATCAAAAAAGATTGGTTCTTGATTGAATTGATTGAACGGAATTCCTATGACTCCAACAAACAAAGTAAATAGGGATAACGGAAACATAGGAAATAGCATAGTATTATCTGATTCATAGGGATACAAAAGGGTATTCTTAGTACCAAAGTGGGGAATAGTAACAAAAGGGTGCATCATATTTCTTACATTACTATCAATTCGATATGTTGTTTTTTTCCAAAAAAAAGAAGACCTTTTATTATTATTCATTGTTAATAATGATAAGAAACGAAAGTTTTTTTTTATCGTTTTTGATCCTTCTTTACCCCATAATGATATTGAATAGAGGGAGTTTTTTGTTTTTCCGCTGTAATTTTTAAAATAAAGGTTTAAATGTCCTTCAAAAGTAAGTAAGTAGATGCGGAACATATAAAATGCTGTTAATCCTGCTGTGGAACAGGCTATTATTGCGAAAATCGGTGAATACAACCAACTATCATTAAGAATTTCATCTTTGGACCAAAAGCAAGCAAGGGGTGGAATACCACAAAGAGAAAGGGTACCTAATAAAAAAGCATTTTTTGTAATTGGCACATGCTTTGTTAAACCACCCATAAGAACCATATTCTGACTTTTATCTGGAGAATATCCAACAACCAATTCCATTGAGTGAATAATGGACCCAGATCCTAAAAACAACAAGGCTTTTGAATAAGCATGAGTAATCAAATGAAATAAAGCAGCTTGATAAGACCCTATACCCAAAGCTAACATCATATAACCCAATTGAGACATTGTAGAATAGGCTAAACTTCTCTTAATATCTTTTTGAGCAAGAGCTAAAGTAACTCCAAATAGTACTGTTATTATACCTATCAAAGCTATTAGATTCATTATGTAAGGTATTACTATAAAAAGCGGAAGAAGCCGAGCGACAAGAAAAATTCCCGCTGCTACCATGGTAGCAGCATGTATAAGAGCCGAAACGGGGGTAGGTCCCTCCATAGCATCAGGTAACCATACATGAAGAGTAAATTGAGCAGATTTAGCAACAGCACCTGCAAATAATAGGAAGGCGCAGGAAGTAACAAATAATAAATTAACTTGATTATTATAAATCAAATTATTGAATATTTTAAACAAATCCCGAAATTCTAAACTTCCCGTTGTCCAATAAAGACCAAAAATCCCTAATAATAAACCAAAATCCCCCACGCGATTAGTTACAAACGCCTTTTGGCAAGCATTCGCCGCAGTAGGTCGGGTGAACCAAAAACCTATTAATAGATAAGAACACATTCCAACCAATTCCCAAAAAATATAAATTTGTATCAAATTAGAACTAGTAACTAATCCCAACATTGACGTATTGGACAAACTCATATAAGCAAAAAATCTCAAATATCCTTGATCATGAGACATATAATTGTCACTATAAATAAGAACCATAATTCCAACGGTAGTGATTAATATTGACAGAATAGAAGTAAGTGGGTCGATCAAGTAGCCCAACTCTAAAGAAAAATCATTATTGATAGTCCAAGACCATACATATTGATAGATATAACTGCTATTTATTTGATGAATAGACAGATAAACTGAAAAAATCATAACTATACTTAACAACAAAACACTAGGAAAAGACCACATACGTCGAAGGTTTTTTGTTGCCGTCGGAAAAAGTAGAAGTCCCACTCCTATTAACATAGGAATTGGAAGTGAGATGAAAGGTATGATCCATGAATATTGATACGTATATTCCATAAAAAAAGTATATTTTATTCCTAATTAATTTTTCTAATTCACTAGCTCTTATCTCTTTTCAAAGGGATCAGTTAATAATTTTAATAGGCAAAACTAAAATCGAATTTTATATTCTTAATTATTGTTAATTTTTTGCCAAATACTTCAAATATTTCAACTCAAAAAGTTAGAATTGTTCAAATGATATGATCCAATGAAACTACTAGTGAACACAAAAACGAACACAAATATTTATTTAAAATAAAATTTTATTACGATATAGAAAATGAAAATTTTCTTTATTAGGATTATTTAATATACATTACAATAATTTCTCGCTATAGAGCAAGAACGCATAATTATATGAAAAACGCTATTTTTTTTTTTGGTATGAATCAGAAAAGACAGCCTACAATTTGATCCAATAAAATAAGACTTAATATATATATTTTTTTTGTTCCTAATCTAAAAATTTTAAATTTTATATATCTCTATTCTGATAGGAGTATAATATAATTTAAAGAATAAATGGATAATAAATAAATAAAATAGTAAAGAACAATTCGTTTTGAACAATAGATGTCTTTCACATCCAACTATAGCAATGAATAATCTATTATAATTTTTTAATGGCAGCTCCAAAAAAGCGCACTTCTATATCAAAAAAACGGATTCGGAAAAATATTTGGAAAAGCAAAGGGCGTCGGGCAGCGTTGAAAGCTTTTTCGCTAGCAAAATCTCTTTCAACGGGGAATTCACAAAGTTTTTTTGGGGACAAATCAAATAAATAATCAAACATTGGAATAATCTGAATCGGTTTGACTCAAAAAATAGCCTAGTAGAAGTTTGTTTCTAATTATTATTATTTAAATAATAATTATATAAATAATTGAATAATAATAATGTGAATTTATAAAAAAAAAGAAAATTGTCACTAAACTAAAATAAATATATTCAAATCAAACAAAATTCACATTTTTTTTTAATCAAAGCAATTATTTGAATTTCCTAATGTTTTGAGAGGATGAATATGAAATTTGTTTTCCTTAGTATATGTAAAATAAAAATAAGAATTCTTTTGTTTACTCAATTAGAAAATTGAAAAACGATACTTTTTTTCTTTTTCAACGAATAAAAAGAAATAGAAATATAAGGGTTGACCTTTCTTTTTCATATTCATATCTTTGTTTTATCGTTTTTGGGGTGGGGAAAATAAGAATCCCCATCGCCCCAATAAAACAAAAAATTTTTTCTTTATTTTTAGAATATTCTATATTATAGAATATTCTAAAATTCTACTATATAAGTATGTAAGATAAAAAAAATAGTAAACAAAAACTCTTTATTGAAAATTTTATGGGGCGTTGAAACGATAACATTAGTTGATTAAGTTTAAACTTTATTTTTAAATTCTATGAACCTTTAATTTCTCTAAATCATTATTACTATTATATAATATATCCCACCGAATACATAATTAAATTTGTTTGCAAAATCCTAACACAAATTCTATACACAACGAAAACCCTAACGATTAATACAAAGCTATGGAAATATTTCTCGAAATTTCTTGAATTAGGTGCTGTGCTGAAATTGTAATCGAAAAAAATATCCTATTTTGTTTTTTCATTGATAAAATGAGATAAAAAAGAAAACAAGGGAATCGTTTTATTTTAAAATGCAAATGGAAAATAGCATTTGCATTTTAAAATTATATCTACGTATTGAAGCCAGAACTATCTAGTTACAACAGTTCCTTTTTTGAAAGAGAATAAACTACGAAAAATCCTATTGTTAAATAAAATAAAAATGGATACCTTAAATTATTATTGAAATAAATAATAATAAATACATATAAATATTAAATAAATGAAATCAAATAATAGATATTTTTATTGAAAAACGCTCAAATCCCTATTTTGAACTTTAGTTTTCAAAAGTTTTCAAATTAAAAGATAACGATAACGAGTTTTTTATCCCCTTAAATATTTAAACATTTTCTAAAAAATATTACATTGAATTGAGAATTGATTCTATTCTTTCAATCTCGACGATTGAATAATAATAGGTTATTATGATTTCGGGAAAGCCGCTATGGTGAAATCGGTAGACACGCTGCTCTTAGGAAGCAGTGCTAGAGCATCTCGGTTCGAGTCCGAGTGGCGGCATGGCATTTTGTATTATAAAAAAAGTCCTATAATATAATTAATTCAAGTCCCCGATTTTAATTCTTATAATTTAATAGATTTAAATTCAAATAATTTAATTGAGGGACCTTTTTTAATAATTAAATTTTTATGATATTTTCAACTTTAGAGCATATATTAACTCATATATCTTTTTCGGTCATTTCAATTGTCATTACAATTCATTTGATAACCTTATTAGTTGATGAGACCGCAGGACTCTATGCTTCGTCAGAAAAGGGCATGATAGCTACTTTTTTCTGTATAACTGGATTATTAGTTACTCGTTGGATTTATTTGAGGCATTTACCATTAAGTGATTTATATGAATCATTACTATTTCTTTCTTGGGGTTTCTCCGTTATTCATATACTTACGTATTTTAAAAAATCTAAAAACCATTTTAGTGTAAGCGCAATAACCACGCCAAGTACTATTTTTACCCAAGGTTTTGCTACTTCGGGTTTTTTAACTGAAATGTATCAATCCCCACTATTAGTCCCCGCTCTCCAATCTCATTGGTTAATGATGCATGTAAGTATGATGGTATTGGGTTATGCATCTCTTTTATGTGGATCATTATTTTCAATAGCTCTTATAGTCATTACATTTCCAAAAGTTATAAGAATTTTTGGTAAAAACAAAATTTTATTAAATGCGTTATTTTCCTTTGATGAGATCCAATACATGAACGAATGGAACAATGTTTTAAGAAACACTTCTTTTTTTTCTTCGAAGAATTATTATAAGTCTCAATTGATTCAACAATTAGATCATTGGAGTTATCGTATTATTAGTCTAGGGTTTATATTTTTAAGCATAGGTATTCTTTCAGGGGCAGTATGGGCTAATGAGACGTGGGGATCCTATTGGAATTGGGACCCAAAGGAAACTTGGGCATTTATTACTTGGACCATATTCGCAATTTATTTACATACTCGAACAAATAAAAATTTGCACGGTGTAAATTCCGCAATTGTGGCCTCTATTGGTTTTCTTATAATTTGGATATGCTATTTGGGGGTCAATCTATTAGGGGTAGGGCTACATAGTTATGGTTCATTTACATTAAGATCTGATTGAATGAATTCAAGAAAGGGCCTGACGAATCCAAACATGGGAGAGTATAGATAAGAAAACTGTGTGTAAAACATCGAGAACCCCTTGAATCAAGTAATGTAGTGATTCAAATGGTTCTCACAAAAGCCAAATGTATGAGGAAGTCCAATTCATTTTTTTTAGTTTACTTAAGAAAAAGAATTAAGAAAAGAAAAAAAAACTTCTTTTTTTTTATTGTGGAATGAACTATTTATAAAATAATGATTAATGATTATAGTATTGCTGTTTCATTTTTTTATGAAAACTATCTAGAAAAATAATTAGATAAAATAGCTTCGACCTTGTCAACTGATAGTGAGAAAACAAAATCTGGATAAATACCAATACCTATGACAGATATAAGGATAGAGATCGCAACAAACAACTCCCGCGGTCCCGAATCAAAAAAATAAGAATTTTGAGCATTAAAAAGCTTATATCCATAGAACATCTGGCGTAACATAGATAATAAATAAATGGGAGTTAATATCATTCCAATTGCCATTACCACCGTAATTAGTATTTTTGTCATTAAAAGGTATTTTTGGCTGGTAATTATTCCAAAAAATACTATTAATTCTGCAACAAAACCGCTCATGCCCGGCAATGCAAGGGAAGCCATCGATAAGATACTGAAAGTCGTGAATATTTTTGGAATTGGGATAGCCATTCCACCCATTTCGTCGAGATAAACAAGACGTATTCTATCATAACTTGTTCCCGACAAGAAAAAAAGCGCAGCGCCAATAAATCCATGAGAGATTATTTGTAAAATAGCTCCATTGAGTCCCATATCGCTTATAGAGCCAATTCCTATAATTATGAAACCCATATGAGATACGGAGGAATAAGCTATTCTTTTTTTTAAATTGCGTTGACCAGGAGATGTTGAAGCTGCATAGATTATTTGAATTATGCCTACTATCATCAACCAGGGTGAAAAGATAGAATGGGCGTAGGGTAATAATTCCATATTGATCCGAACCAATCCATATGCTCCCATTTTTAATAAGATTCCGGCTAGAAGCATACAAGTACTGTAATGTGCCTCTCCGTGGGTGTCTGGTAACCATGTATGCAAGGGTATAATCGGTGATTTGACAGCAAAAGCAATAAGAAATCCGATATAGAATATTATTTCCAGTGCTACAGGATACGATTGATTAGCTGATGTTTCAAAATTTAAAGTTGGTTCATTAGAACCGTATAAACCGATACCCATAACTCCCATTAACAAAAAAACAGAACTTCCCGCAGTGTACAAAATAAACTTTGTAGCTGAATACAAACGTTTCTTTCCTCCCCACATCGATAGAAGTAGATAAACGGGAATTAATTCTAACTCCCACATGATAAAAAATAGTAAGAGGTCTCGAGCAGAAAATGATCCTATTTGACCGCTATACATTGCTAACATTAGAAAATGGAATAATCGGGAATCTCGAGTAACTGGCCAAGCGGCTAAAGTAGCTAAAGTGGTGATAAATCCCGTCAATAAAATGGGTCCTACGGAAAGTCCATCTATTCCCAATCTCCAGTAAAAATCAAAAAAAAGGATCCATTTATAATCCTCCGTCAGTTGGATTAATGGATCGTCTAATTCGAAATGATAACAAAATGCATAGGTTGTTAGAAGGAGTTCGAGTACACAGATACATATTGTATACCATCTAATTACTTTATTTCCCCTATGAGGGAGAAAGAAAAGTAAGAAACCCGCAAATATTGGCAAAACTACAACTATTGTTAACCAAGGAAAATAATTCGTAGTAAAAACAAAATACACTTGGACTAAAAAAACCCATGTTCGAAAATGAAATAAAAAATATAAATATATATTTTGAACACGAGTTTTTGTCGGTAAAAAAGAAATCAAATGTATTCAAGGGGTTTTTATGGAACGTATCAATAAGCTAGACCCATGCTTCGAGTTGTTTCATGCCATAAATAAACTCGAACACTCAAGAAATCCGTCGGACAGGCAGATTCACATCTCTTACAACCAACACAGTCTTCTGTTCTTGGAGCCGAAGCTATTTGCTTAACTTTACATCCGCCCCAAGGTATCATTTCTAATACATCCGTGGGGCAAGCTCGGACACATTGAGTACACCCTATACATGTATCATAAATCTTTACTGAATGTGACATTGTATCTACAATTTTTTTTTAACACTATAAATTTTCGATCGAGTAAATTTGTAAATGAATTATATATTTAGATACCAGATGAGTCAATAATTTATCAGAATTTTTATAATCAATCTACTTTCAGATTAACTCATGCGATAGGGCCAAGATACTTTGATTTTTTATGTTTTCGCAAACAAACATGATTGTAGATTACGTATTATACAGATAATTTGACTTGATTAATATCATAATTTATCTGATAAATACTACTTATTCAACAAATTCGATTGATTGATACGAGTTGATTTTCTGTTACGATAAATTGACGAAACTATAGCTGGGCCAATAGCTGCTTCAGCGGCTGCAATAGCTATAACAAAAATTGAGAAAATATTACCCTTTAATTGGCGACTATCAAAAAAATCAGAAAATGTTACAAAATTTATATTAACTGCATTCAGTATAAGCTCAAGACACATAAGGGCTCTAACCATATTTCGGCTCGTGATCAATCCATAGATACCGATAGAAAATAAATAGGCACTTATAACAAGTACATGTTCGAGCATGATTGACCAACTCCTTATCAATTCCGATTCATTTCAATATGAACAAAATTTTAATAGATTCCATTCAATTGACAAAAAAAAAGTACAGAACAAGGGAATATATTAGTAATCGATCGAATAAAAGAATTTTTTTTTGGACAGAAACAATCTTCAAATAGAATTGAAGGGGAATGTGTGTGATAACATAGAACAAAGTTTAATTTATGCTATTTCTAAAGATTTATTACTTACTGGCGAGCCAGGGCAATTGTGCCGATCAAAGCAGCTAAAAGAATGATCGAAATGAGTTCAAATGGAAGAAAAAAATATGTTGATAAATGAATTCCAATTTGTTGACTATTACTTATCAAATCTTGCTCTAGAATCTGGTTTGATCTTGTAGTCCAAATAATCCCATACCATGACGTATCTAGAATAGTAGTCATTAGTGAAACAAAAATACTTGTACAAATCAGAAAAGTAAATCCACTCCCAACGGTCCAAAGATTAAAATCTTTGGAATATTCTGAACCCTTCATGAACATCACAGCAAATATGATTAAAACATTTATAGCTCCCACGTAAATAAGGAGTTGCGCAGCAGCTACAAAATGGGAGTTTGCTAGAATATAGAATAAGGATATAGAAACAAGAACCAGTCCCAACGAAAAAGCAGAGTAAATGGAGTTGGTAAGTAATAGTACTCCCATACTTCCTAATATAAGACCTGATCCCAACAAGACTACAAGAAAATCACGTATCGGTCCAGGCAAATCCATTATATATAGTAAAATAAGAGATAAATAAATCGAAATCTTTTTCATGACCTTATTGATCTGACGAGGAAAAAAAATGCATAATCAATTCCTAATTAAATCTTAAGGGGTGTGAATTAATGCAGGTACAATTATTGGATTAATCTTATTTGTGATCTGAAAGAGTAGTTCGAAACTATATATTTCGAAATATATGGATTCAATCTAAATTGAGCTGCAACTCTCATGAATCAATAGTTTGGATTTGTGGGTATTGACCAAACAAACAAAACGAAAGAAACCTCATTTCTTTAAATCAAAACGGAACCTTAGTAATTTCCAATTACTCTTAAATCAATTAATCTTTAATCAAGGGATTTCCTTATTTTAGACTTGAATTTTAGGCGAATTCAAAATTGTTCTAATTGTATAATCATCAACTATTGACATTGGTAAACGACCCAAAGAAATTTGATTATAATTCAATTCGTGACGATCATAAGTAGAAAGTTCGTATTCTTCAGTCATTGATAAACAATTTGTTGGACAATATTCAACGCAGTTACCACAAAATATACAGATCCCGAAATCAATACTGTAATTAAGCAATCGTTTCTTTCGAATATCCGTTTCCAATTTCCAATCAACAACGGGTAGATCTATAGGACATACACGAACACATACTTCACAAGCAATGCATTTATCAAATTCAAAATGGATTCGACCGCGGAAACGCTCCGATGTGATTAATTTTTCGTAAGGATATTGAATAGTTACAGGCAAACGATTTGCATGGGATAACGTAATCATGAAACTTTGACCAATGTACCTTGCAGCTCGTACTGTTTGTTGACTATAATTCACGAACCCAGTTACCATAGGGAACATATTGTAATATCTCTAAAGAATTTTATGTTTGTTTCTTTCTCTTGTTTGAGCAAGTTGTGAATATAGAATTTGGTATTCCTTTACAGTGAAAAGAGTTGAAAAGAAGTTGTTAATAATAGATTACCGAGAGATATAGGTAAAAGAAATTTCCATCCAAGATTTAATAGTTGGTCTATTCTTAGTCGGGGTAAAGTCCATCTTGTTGTTATAGAAATGAACAAGAACAGATAGGTTTTAGCTAATGTAATAAAGATACTAATTATCATTCCAAAGACTTCATACGCTTTATTTATTTCAAAAAACTCATAAACGAATATGTATTGAATCGAGATATCCCAACCACCCAAGTAAAGAACTGTTACAAATAATGAAGAAACTAATAGATTTAGATAGGAAGCAACGTAAAATAAACCAAATTTTATACCCGAATACTCGGTTTGATAACCCGCTACTAATTCTTCTTCCGCTTCTGGTAAATCAAAAGGTAATCTCTCGCATTCTGCTAAGGAAGAAATTAGAAAAATAACAAACCCTATAGGTTGACGCCACAAATTCCACCCCCAAAAACCATATTTTGATTGAGCCTCAACTATATCAACTGTACTTGAACTGTTAGATAATCATAGTCGGCAAGAACATCACTGTTCTTATCGCTATTACAGAACCGTACATGAGATTTTCACCTCATACGGCTCCTCGAGGGCTATAAATAAATCTAAGGAGCGTGTCGGTATTATTTATCTTATCTTGATATGTATTTTTTGTAGTATAGTATAAAAATCTATCGTGTGTCCCCACCCCAAATTAACCCAATTGAATTCTGTCTGTTCTAATAATAAAGTAAAGAAATAATAAAGTAAAGAAAAAAGGGGTACTTCTGAATTGATCTCATCCTTTAATAATTAAAATTTTTCTTTGTTAAGTAATAACTTAATTCTTCACTAAAATACTCTTTATTATAAATATCAATAACCCATCGTTTTCAATTACGAAAAAAAGCCTATTCCATTAGTTTATGAATTCGTGTACGAATTCTATCTCCATCACTAGGGATATTGGAAAGAAAATGAATATAGGAATAGATGGAGATAAGAAAGACTAAAAAAGATCTCTTTTTTTTTGTTGTAATTGGATTCTTTCCATTTTTTTGTTCCTGTTCTTCTTTTTGAGAAAGGGTGGACTTACTAAATAAGGGATTATTTCGTTTCCGATAATCATTTATTTAATGGGTGGATAGGCGCATACTCTGGATCGGAATCGTGGGGAGTATTGCCTGATCATTTCTACAAACTTAAGGCCCCAATTCGTATTCTTTTTATATTATGTATTTTACAAAAATTTACTTTTCTTTTGGATAATTTTTTAAATCTTCTTTACTAATCCTTTGTATATCTTGGTGTTTCTAACCATCCACTCACTCATTTTTGTTCAATTGGCCGTGTTATGGTAATACATATATGGTAATACATACAAATAATAGTGAAAACTCAATACGGTCGATCTTTTGAGTCCGCTTCAAGACAGGATGACTAGTGAACCAATCTTGGGATAACGGTTCTCTTGCACCTATGTTTATTTCTGCTTAACTCTTATACATAGAAAATGAGACTCAATATTTGGACTGCTAATTTTTATTTATATAAGCTGTTTTCTTTCACTCATATAACTATCTGATTTAGTTCATTAATCCGAATAATGAATATAAAAATGAAGATATCTATTCAATCCATTTCACCCCTTTTCTCGAAAAAAAAAGTGGGAGAAGTTTATGTCTCAACGAATCACACGTAGAAATATTGATAATACACATAGAGTTAATGGTATTTCATAACTAATTGATTGAGCAGCAGCTCGTAGACCACCTAAAAAGGAATATTTATTATTTGATCCATATCCTGACATAAGAAGTCCGATGGGAGCAATACTTGAAATGGCAATCCATAAAAAAACACCGATATGGAGATCGGCTAAAACAAGGCGATAACCAAAAGGAATTACTGAATAGCTTAGTAAAATTGCTATGATTGCTATAGATGGTCCGATACTGAATAAACGAGTATTACCTCTAGATGGAAGAAGATTTTCTTTAAAAAGTAGTTTTGTACCATCTGCTAAAGCTTGAAGAACTCCCAAAGGACCGGCATATTCAGGTCCAATACGTTGTTGTATCCCTGCGGATATTTCTCTTTCTAACCATACAATTACAAGTACGCCTATTGTAATTGCCAATACAGTAGTCAAAATAGGGACAAGCGCCCATAGAATTCCATAGACTTCTTGTAAGAATTGCAATCTAGAAAAAGAATTGATATCTTGTACTTCTGGTGTATCAATTATCATTTTAACGATCAACTTCTCCCATAATGATATCTATGCTACCTAGTATTGTCATAATATCGGCCAATTTCATTCTTTTAACTAACTGAGGAAGAATTTGCAAATTCATAAAACCCGGCGGTCGAATTTTCCATCTCCAAGGAAAACCACCCTGATCCCCTATCAGAAAAATGCCCAATTCCCCTTTTGGGGCTTCGACTCTCACATAAAGTTCTTGTTTCGCCAACTCAAAAGTTGGCGAAGGTTTTTTACTAATGAATCGATATTCAAAGTCATTCCATTCCGGATACCTTTCTCGATCAAAACATCGTATTTCTAAATTCTCATAGGGCCCCCCAGGAATTCCTTCCAAAGCTTGTTGAATAATTTTTATGGATTCCGTCATCTCACCAAGTCTGACTAAATAACGAGCTAATGAATCTCCTTCTTTTTGCCACTGAACTTCCCAATCAAATTCGTCATAACACTCATAATGATCAACTTTACGAAGATCCCACGGTATTCCGGAAGCTCGCAGCATTGGTCCGGATAAACCCCAATTGATTACTTCTTCTCCACAAATAATGCCTACCCCCTCAACTCGTTCTAAAAAAATAGGATTTTGTGTAATAAGTTTTTGATATTCAGCAACCCCTGTCAAAAAATAATCGCAGAAATCCAAACATTTATCTATCCAGCCATGAGGTAGATCAGCCGCGACCCCCCCGATACGAAAAAAATTATGCATCATTCTCATACCGGTGGCTGCTTCGAATAGATCATATACTAATTCTCTTTCTCTGAAAATATAGAAGAAGGGAGTCTGTGCGCCAATATCCGCCATAAAAGGGCCAAGCCATAACAGATGAGAAGCTACACGACTCAACTCCAACATAATTACTCTGATATAGCTGGCTCTTTTAGGTACTTGAATATTTCCCAACTGTTCTGGACCATTTACGGTTATTGCTTCTGTGAACATAGTAGCTAAGTAATCCCAACGTGTTACATAAGGTAGATATTGTATAATAGTTCGGTTTTCCGCAATTTTTTCCATCCCTCTGTGTAAATAACCCAATATTGGTTCACAGTCAATAACATCTTCACCATCCAAAGTAAGGATGAGTCGAAGAACACCGTGCATTGATGGGTGGTGAGGTCCCATATTGACTATCATGAGGTCTTTTCTTGTAGTTGGTCCATTCATAAGTTTTTCCTCGATTCATTTTTCCATGAATTGCTGAAAATGAAAATAAGTTCATAAAAATTTAAGATATAATAAATCAAATAATTTTAAATGACTTTTAAAATTAATGAGTTTTTGACTCCCGAATATCCAATTGATTAATTAATTCTTTATAACGCATTATATTTTTCTTTGTTAAATAAGAAAGTAATCGTTGGCGTTTTCCCAGAATTTTACGTAGACCTCTTTGAGATAAATAGTCTTTTTTGTGAAATTCAAAATGTGAAGTAAGTCTTCGTATCTTATTGGTGAAACTGAATACTTGAAATTCAACGGATCCTACGTTTTCTTTTTTTTCTTCTTGCGAAATAACCGAGATGAATGAATTTTTTACCATAAAATGAAATCCTCTTCCCCACCTTTTTCTTTTTTATAAATTTTTATTTATCAGTAATAAGAATGTCACTCATTTAAATTTGATATACATAATAATCTTAATTTCATTAAGAATTTCTATTCTTTTTTTTTTCAAATCAAATTTATTAATAAGCAATCCAATTTTAAAAATTGGATTCAGATAGGTATACAAAAGGATGATATATTTCTGCACGCACAAAAAATATCTAGACTTAAAATCTAAATTTAAATAAGAATATTTTCTTGATTCATTTCTTAATCGAATAGATACGTCATTGAATTAAATGAATATCATCTATCGGAATGTAAGACAGTTCCATATGTGTATTTCTTTGTCTTCATATACCATAGTACGGGAAATATAGGGAAAATGTAGCATTAACAAATTTGCAATTGTGGATACATATGGATTCGTAGCATACTAAAACGACTGCTATTATTGGTATCAAACCAATAACGATTCATACAAGCTAAATCTTCTAATCGATAATTCGGCCAAAGAAGGAACTTTAATTTATTTAGTTTATTTTTATATCTATCAAGATGTTTGCTTTTATCTAAAACAAGATCACAATTTTTCACCTTATTTGCATTGTAAAATGCCGTATTTCTATGGATATCATTTCTATTCCGAGAATTGAAACAAATTTGAATTCTGAACTCTCTACGACCTCTAGGGGATAAAATATTTTCAGGAACAAGCAAATCATAATGATTACCCGCTCTATTTTCAGTCGTTTTTTGATGTATTGCAATGGATTCATCAAAACTCTTCTTATCAGCATAGCCTTTTTCTTGGTATCTTTGATTAATTTGGTACTTATTCTTATGAACTAATGAAATACCTATGGTTTGAGACATAATAAATTGTCCATCATTTTTTACAGACAGACGAACCGGTTCGATAATCAATATTCCCCTTTTCATTAATTCTGTAAGAGTTAAACCCTTCTGAACTATCAGAATATCCAGACTCATTTCTCTCCTTTGAATAGAGGATATAGCAATTTCTCTGAGATTTATCAGTCTAAGCAGGAGACAATATACTTTGATGTTATTGATCATTCTTTGATTTAAGGAATCATCCCATCTCAATTGAAAACGAAAATATCTTTTTAGTAAGAAATCAAGCTCTGCTTCCGTGTTTTTCTTGTATTGCTTTTTATTTATACGTTTTTTCGCATCTGTTCCCGCGGAATCTTCTTGAACATACTTTTTGTGGTTTGAGAGAGCTGATTCAAGATCCTCTTCGGCCACGGATTCCTTTTCTCCTTTATTTCGATTTTCTAATTCAAGAGTTTTTTCTATAAAAAGAGCTCTTTTTTTCTTTCTAATTAGTTTTTTATTTTTACTAACAATTTCATTTACATTCAAATTTAAAAGAAGTAATTTGATTGGTATGATCCACGGGTTAATCTTATATGCATTATAAAGTATCAAAAATTCTGGAAAGAACCAAAGTTCCAGATTGGATATTGAACGACTTAGTATTTCTTCATTGATTCTCATCCAATCAAAAAATATTTTTTTTTTTTTGTTGGATGGGTTGATTTCTTGATCTTGATTAATTGTGAGATAAAAAAAACTTTTCTTATCGATTTTTTCAATTTTTTTCAAATAATTAACCCCAGTTTTAGTATTTTTATTACTGTTTGTGTCAGCCTCAATATTGATCCAGGCTCCAATACCGGCCTTCTTTTTAAGACAAAAATGAAGCATTCTCCAATCTAAATATTTTCTATCCGGATTTTTTTCCATATCTAAAATATCATCTTCTACTAGATAATTATTCATAGAGATACATGTCAGTATATCAAAAAATTTCCATTTATCTGTGTTGTACTTATAAGATATTTCTTGATTAGTTTTTACTTGTACTGGTAATTCATAAATATATGAATCCTTATTATCTTCATAAATAAGAGATTTAGATGATAAAAGATCATATATATATATTTTTTTTTTATTCTCCTTTTTATTCGGTAATGAGTAGTATGTTTCAAAATCACTTTGTTTTTTGTAATCAATTAATCGGTTTTTTTCATATGAATAACATTGGTTAAAATCTTTATTTTTAGGACCTTGATTGACTCTATTTCGCCATTTGTGTGGTAATAATTTGGACCATCTAATCGGATATAAATCGTATTGATAATGACCCCTTAACCAATTTTTCCATTGATTCATTCCCGAATTTTGAAGATTCTTTTGTTTTAAGTCGGAATGGAATATTTCTTGTGCTCCCACAACTTTAACAAAATAATCCTGTATTTCATTCTTAAGAAAAAGGGATGTTCCGTGATATTGAAAGATAGGTCTTACCTTAGATAAGTTAATAATTTGTGTTTGTGATAATTTGTAAAATAAATATGCTTGCGACAAATACGACGAGTCCCAAAAGATCTTTCCATTCTTATTACTAATATTATAAAGTGACTTTTTTATAGTTGAAATAAAGTGAATTATACTTTGATTTGTTTTATCAATTCTTTCTTGATTTGCTTCATTATTGTAAATGTATTTATTAATAATTTTTTTTATTGAATCCAAAAAAAGTTGCGCATTAATCCTCGGGATATTAATCATACGTTGAAAGATATCTATGTTTATCTTTTCAACGAAAAATTTTAGAAAATGATGCGATTTACGAATTAATCGTACATTTTTTTTTTTTAATATCTTAAAAATCCTTTTGTGATATTCTAATATTTTATCATCATAACTTATTTTGTTAGGGCTAATATTTATTTCGGGATTTAGAAACTCTTTTTTCGTATCTTTTCTAATTTTTTCAATTTTATTTAGTATTGTTTTTGTTCTATCAGTCAGATCTTTCATTTTTTTTTCTCTCAATGAAAAATTTGTCCAATCCATAGATCGAATTACAATGGACGAGTCGTGGATCATTCGATTACTTATTATCGAATTTTTTTCTTTTTTAGCTTCATTCAACTCGTATATTTCTTTCAATTCTAATAATCGAATTGGGTTTCTTTGTGAAAGTTCTTTTATTATTTCTTTTAAAAATAGAATGTTTTTTATGACCCATTTTTTTGTTTCTTTTGAGATATTTAGAAACAAGTTTGTTCTTTCTTTTAAAACTCTTAGAATTTGAAAACGCTTCTTTTTCCATTTTTTCATTTTTTTTTCTAGTTCTTTTATAAAAATGGGTTCAAAAAAAGAAAGTTGTTTTCGGGGAGAACCAAAAGGCAGTTCAGCCTCCATTCCCCAAACCGTTAAAAAACAAAAATCATTTTGTTGTCCGTTCTTTTTTATTGAATCTTTTTTAGGGGATTGTAACTTAGATGTGTGCCACGGTTTCAGACGAAAAGGAAATAAGATCTTTATCTGAATACCGTCTGTTAACCAGTTTTTTGGAAATTCTTTTTCTGATAATTGAACACCATTATAGGTGCATTTTATATGCATCTCTTTATTCCAATTTTTTAAATCCTCGGACCATTCAGGAAATTGAAATAATAGCATACGGATAATATTTTTAGCTATTATCAATGAGGGTAAGACAATATATTTTCTAAGAATTGATTGAGTTACTAACAAAAAACCTCTTAGTACTTGAGCAAATAGAATGCTATCCCAGGCTTCCGCTAGTTCTATACGCGCTTTTTCCTCTCTTTTCCGCTTTTTTTCTCTTATGTCCGCCTCTTTTTTCTGATTTTTACTTGTCTTTTCCTGTGTATTATCCC